ATTACTTGTTAGTGGTTGATCAAGCTTGATAGATTCACCTTCTGAAACAAGAAGTTCCGGTCCTGGAGGGATAATATCGACCACTTGGTGCCCGTCTGACCTATCTGCTATGCTTATTTCATATCCCCCTTTTTCTTTACGTATGATTTTACTTACTATACCTGCTGATGTAGCATTATAGACTGTATTGTTACTCTTACTCCCATCGGGATAAATCTGACCCCTACCTCTGTTCCCGCCTACATATATAGGATATTTTAAGAAGTGAGCGTCTTTTTGAATAGCGGGGTCTGGGGAAAGAATAGGAAAGGTGATTTCACTATATTTCTGACCTGGAACAGGACCTATCACAAGAATATTTTTTTTTGTGGGACGATAACTCTGAAAAGAAAGATTGCCCATCTTTTCTTTCATTTCGGGAGAAATACGATCGGGGGGGGCTAATTCAAATCCCTCAGGTAAAATAAGAACAGCCCCTACATTCAAACCCCCTTTTTTACCATTAGCAAGAACCTGTTTCAGTTGCATATCATAAGGGATTCTTACAACTGCTTCAAATACAGTATCAGGAAGTATCGCTTGTGGAACCTCAATATCTACGGGCTTATTAGCTAAATGGCAATTGGCACAGACAATACGCCCAGTCGCCTCTCGTGGATTTTCATAACCCTGCTGCGCAAAAATGGGATATGCATATGAAGTAGATGGCCAAGTTATTACATATAGCATGATCGATACAGAAATGGATCGAGCCATCTGCTCCTTTATCCGAGAAAAGATATTTCTTTTTTGCATGGTCCAATCGTTGATCCCGAGAATTTCTACAATAAATTAGGTAGGTTACTAGTATAGTTCCCTATCCGCGATTCTGCTATTGTAATGGAATAATTTGACTGAAATGGAATACAGGAAGAATCTCTGGGATGGGTATAAATATAAAAGGTGAGTAAGATTTTTAATGCTTTGTTTATGTATGTACAAACAAAGTAACAAACATTATGATTTGATTAATATCGGTGAACCAGTCTTTAGTCATTCATTGAATGATAAATCACTACAAGTGACGGAGATACGCGATTTAAATAACGGAAAATCAAATATTTAAAAAGTGTATCTAGAATGACTGGGAAAGTGGAAACAAGACCAGATATAATTTGATCATTATGATAAAATCCAAAATCCTTGGAGATAGAGCCGATCATTAGTTCCCAACCATGAGGCGAATGGAATCCGATACATAAATCAGTTAATAAAAGAATAGAAAAAGCTTTTATTGTGTCACTTAAGTTGTAGAGAAATTCTTTCACCCAAGAATTAAGAACGAGAAGTTCTTCATTAGCCAGAATAGAATAACCACTTAGAATAGCGAAACATATTATATTTGTCGAGAAGTGCAAAATGCTATGAATATTACCCTCATTGTGCATCTTGACCAATTGTATCGTTTCTTTGTGGATTCCTATACGGAGCTTTTGTATATGTGTCTCCGGGTACTCCTTTATCATTTCGTCCAAAAAGAAAAGTTCTTCAAATTCTATGAATTTTTCTAGAAGATTCTTTTCTTTAATATCATTCAAAAATGTTTCAGGTTGTCTAGTATTCCACCAATTTGTAAACCAGGATTCCATATTTTTTTTTAATGAGAGAGAAACCCACCAGGGTAAAAATATAATAGATGCAAAATATGTGAGGGTAGTGAATGTTTTCTTTTGTGGCATTTTAAATCTGTAAATTACTAATGAAACCACCTCTTTCGCCGACTCTATCCGATCGAATATTTCTATGAAACATGAGTTCTATAACAAGGTATTGAACCTATGGATCTAAGACTCCTTTTTTCACTTATTGGTTAGTCCTTGGATCAAGAAATAATATAGAAATAAGAATAAAGGTTTGCTTCGAATGAAGAAAAAAATTTCCGGATCTTTCAATTAGTCAAATTTGAAACAATTGCATCTTTTCGATGAATGTTCGAAACAGCCGCCTTTGTTAGATCAATTATTTCAAAGGGCTACCTACAGCCCAGGAATAATTGAGGGAAATTATGAAAAAATGGATATAATGGCGAAATTAAAAATGAGTAGCAAAACCTGCAAAGTTTGGATATTTAGAGTTATTAAGGGATCCAATCATTGATGATCAAGCAGGAAAAAGGCATATAAAAAGAAAAATCGCTTGACAAAAAAAAAAGAGGGGTTATTTACAATATAGAATCCATCTGTATCTAACCTACCAATTCAAAATAAAAAAGTGGGCCCCAAAAAAAGACGAATTCTAGATTATATTCTGAAATGTTCTGAGATATGTGAAGAACTCATACTTCTTAGACTTGTTATTAGTCTGAAAGAATTTAGTTTGTTTTGTTTACACAAAAAAGTTTTTTTCTTTGTATTCCATATACATTGGCTTTTGCTCGAATGAGTGTTCTGAAAAAACTGAAGTTAAGTTCTATAAAATGAGGATTCCTTAGTCCCCTCCCCCATGCTAACAAAGCATTAATTCTTCTCATTTCAAAATACTTCAATTGGTACGCGCAAGAAATAGGCTAATTCAGCTGCTTTTTGTTCAATTTCTCGTGGAGTCAGGTTCTCATCAGTACGAGTCAAGGGAATGGCTCCCTGGCCTCTGATTTCCATATAAAGGACACGACGAGGAAAAAGACCTTCTTTAATTTCGATTCTAATCGACTGTACATCCCTCATAAGGAATCGAAGGAAGATACGACGATTTATTCCAGGAAATCCCCAACGAAAAATACACACTATTCCTTCTTTTCGATCGAATCGGTCATAACCACTACCTACATTCCACGAAATTGTGCACCACAAATAGGAGCTAATGAACAGACCCGCGATCCCATAGAAAGACATAACGATGCCTTGTGGAAAAAATAGGATTTCCTGAGACGGGAATAAGGATATCAGATTCCTACCAAGATAACTAGAAGTTCCAACCAATAAGAACCCTAGTGAACCTAAAAGAAGGATACAGGCCCAGCAGAAATTACTTGTTTTTCGAGACCCCGTTATAAGTTCTATCCATAAACGTTCTGAGCGCCAGTTCATACTAGATCAAGTTGCATTTTATTGGAATTGAGAGAATAACCCAAATGAATTTTACTTTACTTTTTTGTTCCCGAAGTAACTCTCATCAACTAGCACTATTATGATGTGAACCATTAGAAATAATTCATCAAATTGGTTAGATATAAAAGCGTCTGCTTCATAGGGATCTAGACAATCTTATTTTTTTGAACATGAAGAAATAAAGAAGCCATTGCAATTGCCGGGAAAACTAGACCCACTAAAGGCACAAAAATGGAGGGTAAATCAAAAGTTGTCATAGAATGGATACCTCAATTTAAAATATGTACCTGTTATAAAGATATCTTATGATAAGTATATCTATTATAATTATAGAATAATAAGTGCAAGGAATGTAGGACTAAATATGAGTTCTCGCAGTAGATATCGAAATATGCACAATTTTTATTCTATAATTTTATCTATTTTATTTTTTCTATCTCTATAATACGTAAGAGGATAGGATTAAATTCTTTATTCTTCATAAAATATTGTCAAAACAAAAAAATGCATTCTTTTATCCTGTTGATCGAAACTTCCTGATTCCTAATCAGGAATATAGCACCAATTATAGGTATAAAATACAGATCTGGGGGGAAAAAAGTATCCGAAATTTCTGATTATTCTTACAATATAAATAGATTTTATGCCCGTAATGAAAACGAACTCTTCTTTTTTTCTTTACCGATAACTAAAATACTTCTTTGCCCCAAATAAAATAACTTAATTGAATGCTCTACTTGATTGAATTTTGATTTAAGGGAAAGAAACCGTGAAGCTGAAATAACTCACCCAGAACACTTTTTAAAAGATTACGTGGTACGATTGAGTCCAATAAGCCCTTATGGAATAAATACTCAGCCGCCTGGGAACCATCAGGTACTGTCTTATTCAATGTTTGTTCAATTACTCGTTTCCCCGCAAATGCAATGTAGGCATTAGGTTCGGCAATAATGATATCTCCCAACATACCAAAACTTGCAGTCACCCCACCGGTTGTAGGAGATGTAAGGATTGATACATAGAATAACTTTTTATTTGATTGATAATTATATGAAGCAGAAGATATTTTAGCCATTTGCATCAAGCTCAAACTTCCTTCTTGCATGCGCGCTCCTCCCGAAGCACAAACTATAATAAGAGGGAGAGCTTTACGACTCGCATGCTCGATCAAACGGGTAATTTTCTCGCCTACTACGGATCCCATACTGCCCCCCATGAACTGAAAATCCATAACCCCAATAGCTATGGGAATACCATTTAGTTGACCTATGCCTGTTTGAATAGCCTCAGTTAACCCTGTTTTTCTTTGATAAGAATCGATACGATCTTTATAAGGTTCCTCTTCTGAATGAAATTCAATGGGGTCCATAGAAACCATGTCTTCATTCATAGGATCCCAAGTACCCGGATCAACCGAAAGCTCGATTCTATCTGAACTGCTCATTTTCAAATGATATCCGCATTGTTCACAAACATTGAGTTTTGACTTAAAAAATTTCTTATAATTTAACCCATAACAACTTTCGCATTGAACCCACAAATGCCTGTATTTTTTATTTATATCGAGATCATTATATCTTCTTCTCATATTGAAATCACTTCTATTTGTGCTAATTCTTATACTGGAACTCTCGTTGTCACTACTATTTACACTTTCACTACTATTTACACTTTCATTACAAATGTAACTATACATGTAACTGCCGCTGTAATTGTTGCTACCGCCTGAAATGTAATTATCAATACTGATTTCAGAACGAAGATAACTATCAATGCAATTAAAAATGTGATTATTCCAACTATATTGAGTATCATACATATAACGATCGTAGTAGTGATTGTCACTTTGAGAACCATTATTCAGATAACTATAAAAGGCACTTTCTAGTTCATTCATAAAAGAGCGGTCGTTGT